TTTGCAATATTTGATTGATTACAATTCTGTATATTCCACTTACTAGAGAGGTTCCCAGGGAATTCATTAGAGGAATATTTCCAATAAATACGGTTTGTTCTTGCATATCTCTACCGGTTTTCCAAATTAATCCCGCGGATACATATAATTCAGAAGAGTATGTGAGTGATTCATACACAGCATCTCTTTCTTTTATCAAGGGCTCTGCCAATTGATATGTTGCCACAAATAATTGAAATTCAATTTCTTGATCTGTATCTTCAATTTTTGGAAACTTATGAAGTTCTTCCATCAAGCCTTGATCAATGAACCTACAAAATCCGTCAAATTGTATCTGACTAAACCCTGGTATTGTATACATTCCCTCATTTCCATCCCGGAACATCTTAAGTTTTCCGTTTATCGAAAAAATCCAACTATTGGCTCACTCTTCGTTGAACCATATAGATTGATCTAGCAACGATGGAATGTATATTTTGCTCATTTGAACAACATGAAATTTTATCCAACCCCATATACATATATATATGTACTAAATACGTATGAACGGAGGAATCAAAAAAAATGTGACTCAAATTCGAATTTGCGACAGATACAAATGGAAATGAATTGATAAAACATTCCTGGAAACAAAATTCTGCCACTTAGACTTATGGAGTCTTGTATAGAATATCAAAATAGATCCAATTTCTACCTTATGATATTACGATCAGATTGGGTACCATAAATGGATTCGGAATTGAGTCTGTTCTCTATGAGTGAGATAAAGACAGAATAATCAGGAACCGTCTAGAGTTGACTTTGATTTTAGCACTTAATTTATTTCATCGATTCCGTTGTTCAAAAAATGATTCGCAGAGAGAAAAGATATTTCTACCCATTTGTTAATTAGTAGAATACGATTGAAGTGCGTAAGAGAAGTCATATTTATTAAGTACATGCAGATATAACTATCTAGCTATCCGTATATCCCATCTTTTATCGAAGTTCCCTTGAGGCAACATAGGTCGTGCTATATCCAAATTTCGATTTTATATTCAATATATTCAATGAAAAATGCAAGCACGACGATTTCCTAATAGGAATATGTAGATAAGATACCTGACTAGGTATCCGTGTAAGAATTTCTGTTCTGGGGTTTACATATACACATAATTGTTGTTATAATTGAAATTGAAAAGGATTAATTATGGATAAAGAATTGAGACTGATTAGTCGTATATCAATTTGATCTCCTTATGTCATTAAGGAAACCAAATTGGAGATCAAAATCCAAGAACCATTCATGAATTCACAGTCATTAATGCTTCCAATTTGCTCTGAATTTTTGATTCTGTGACTGGAAATCCATTTTTCTCTTTCAATAGAAAAAAAGGGGAAAGCTTTTATTTAGGTGTTGTGTGTTTTGAAATACAATTAATCTAAGAGAACAACAGGACCCAATCAAAAAAAAGAAATGGTTCAGCAATTCCCCAGAATATTTCCATCTATATCTATTTTGTATCGTTTTGGCGGCATGGCCGAGTGGTAAGGCGGGGGACTGCAAATCCTTTCTCCCCAGTTCAAATCCGGGTGTCGCCTGATTAACAAAAGACTCGGAATTTCTTACCCTACTAAACTAATAGAACTCACAAAATTCTTGCCTGGCAGAAGCAGAGGTAAGGGGCGGGGACTGTCGATACCCAATTTTAAGAATCGGGGGGTTGACTTTCAATTATTTCTTCAAAAATCGGGGTGTGACCCAAACCTGTACCATACCAATATGAATTACCAATATAAATAAAGAAATACTCACTTAATTACGGATTCCTGATGCGTTCAGGCCATTGATTTGATTTATCAATCGAATCAAATCCATAGTAAGATTCAATTGTGAGATTCAGAACTACGAAAGTCAGGGACCGTAAATCCGTGTATCCAAAGGAAGGTTCCTAAGAGACTGTAAATCCTTGCTCCTAGGATCCAAGAAGGGGTTATAGGAAGGACTATAAATACTTCCTAATTACCTTACCCTACTAGTGTTTACTGACTGAGTCTTGAAGTAGATTGGGTAGGCTGGTGGGGAATCCAATTAGGAGTTGTGGAAAGAACTGAAGATACTTTGTATCCATACAAACTCATGAGAGTCTCTGAGTGCTCAGGTTTTCAATTAATATTGTATGGGTGATTGGCTTTTTTAGAATAAAAGTGGAAAAAAGTGCTTTCGCTGGGGTAACCCCGCCAAGAATGTAATAGGGTGTCTTCCAATTGTTTCACATTTCACAGAAGTAGAGACAGTAAGGCTTAGATGGGAAATTAGGAGTATGTGATAGATAGTTATATATCTTGATGGTATATTTTTTTTTTCTGCTTTTTGTTTATGAAAGGCAACAGTAGGTCTTACTATTCCTACATATTCCATTAGTCACATTCCCTTGAGACTTCCAAGGGGCAACTGTGTATCTTGCTTGTACTTAGTGCTTTCTGATTCCACCAGAAATCATATAGGGACTTGTTACGG